AGGGAATAAATAAATCAATCAAATTCCGGGACGCTTCATGAAGCGCTTCTTTAGGAGTTAAACTTCCGTTTGTCCATATTTCGAGAAAAAGTATCTCTTGTTTTTCATTTCCATTCCCATAAGAATGAATACTATGATTTGCATTTCGAATAGGCATGAATACAGCATCGATAGGATAACTTCCGTCTTTAAAGTTATTTGAACCTTTTATACGATATCCTCGATTCCTTTCAATTTGTAATTCAATACAAAAATCAATTGATTCTGTTAAGCTCGCTATATGTTGTGTATTATCAACGATTTCTACATAAGGTGGTGAGATGATATCTTGAGCTGTTACATACCCAGGACCCTTAACACAAATAGACGCGTCACAAGTTCCATATAAATTACTTCTCAATACTATTTCTTTCAAATTCATTAAAATTTCATGTACTGATTCTTGAATACCCACTATGGTAGAATATTCGTGCGGTATTTTCTCAAATTTTGCGCGTGTAATACACGTTCCTTCTATTTCTCCAAGTAAAGCTCTTCGCATCGCAATGCCTATGGTGTCGGCTTGACCTTTCATAAGTGGAGACAAAAGAAAGCGTCCATAATAAAGACGCTTACTATCTGTCCTTGATTCAACACACTTCCACTGTAGTGTCCGAGTAGATACTGTTACTTTCTCTCGAACCATAGTAATATAATATTAGTTGATCAAATCATTTATTTCTCTTGAAATTTATTTAATATTTCTTTTTACACGCGTCTTTTTTTAGGAGGTCTACAGCCATTATGTGGCATAGGAGTTACATCCCGTACGAAAGTTAATAGTATACCACTTCGACGAATAGCCCGCAATGCTGCATCTCTTCCGAGACCGGGACCTTTTATCATGACCTCTGCTCGTTGCATACCTTGATCCACTACTGTACGAATAGCATTTCCGGCTGCGGTTTGAGCAGCAAAAGGTGTCCCTCTTCTTGTACCCCGAAATCCACAAGTACCGGCGGAAGACCAAGAAACCACTCGACCTCTTACATCGGTAACAGTCACAATGGTATTATTGAAACTTGCTTGAACATGAATAACTCCCTTTGGTATTCTACGTGTATTCTTACGTGAACCAATACGTCCATTCCTACGCGAACTAATTCTGGGTATAGTTTTTGCCATATTTTATCATCTCATAAATATGAGTCATATAGATATATAGATATATGGATATATCCATTTTTTGTCAAAACCGATCTTTTTTTATCGGGTCTTTTAGGGAGGCTACACTATCCTTGTCTTTGTTTATGTCTCGGGTTGGAACAAATTACTATAATGCGCCCTCGCCTACGGATTAGTCGACATTTTTCACAAATTTTACGAACGGAGGCTCTTATTTTCATATTTTTCATTCCTTAGAACTTAATTTTGAATTGACTTATTGGAAGAAAATAAGTTTCTTGAAATTTTGAATCGTATTCCCATGGAAAAGGATGCTAATTAAACACTTTGACCCCAACCCGCTGGCAGTATCCCTATAAAATTACGTCGTAGCTTTCCTGAAGCATAACCTATAATAAGGCCCTCGTTATCTAAATGAACCCGTAACATACCATTGGGAAGCGATTCAGTAATTAAATCTTCATGAATCCATTTTAGTTCTTTCATTCTGGGTAAAACCTCCTTAAAGTATTAACTAATGTAGGAGGAACACAATTATATACTCCGCATTTTTTTTAGTTTCGGATAGAGTAAAGATTACCATATATAACACAAAATTTCTCCGCCTATTCCTTTTAGTCGAGCCTCCCGATCTGTTATTATACCTTGAGAAGTAGAAAGAATTACAACCCCCATTCCGCCTAAAATTCTAGGAATTCTTTGATAGTTAGAATATATTCGTAGACCAGGCCGGCTGATCCTTTTTAAATTTAAAAGATTTTTATAAGGTCCTTTTCTATTTCTTCTATGTCGCAGGGTTGAAACCAAAAAATATTTGTCGCTTTCTCGATGTTTTCTTACATTTTCGATAAAGCCTTCTCGTAAAAGGATTTTAACAATGTTTTCGGTGATATTAGTAGATGCTACTCGAACTACTCTTTTGCTATCCATATCAGCATTGCGTATAGAGGTTAGTATGTCAGCAATAGTGTCACTACTCATGATGGACTAAAATTCTTGTTGCTCCCAAATTTTGATATAATCAACATGCTTTTTTATTTTTACTTAATTTATTTATGAATAAAAATTATATTATTAAATTTAAGGTATATGCGTGAAATACAATCTACTAAATTAATTTGAATCCACTTCTTTCCAATATCCTACTATAACTCTATCATAACCTCAGTTTATATTTTAAGACTATTATAATACCTCGGGCGCCAATGAAACTATTTTAGTAAAATTTAAATGCCTCAATTCCCGGGCGATCGCACCAAAAACGCGAGTTCCTTTAGGATTTCCTTCTTGATCAATGACAACTGCGGCATTGTCATCATATCGTATTAGCATACCGTTGTCACGTTTAAGTTCTTTACAGGTACGTACAATTACAGCTCTGACCACCTCTGATCTTTCTAGGGGCATATTTGGTACTGCTTCTTTAATCACAGCAACAATAACGTCACCAATATAAGCATATCGGCGATTACTAGCTCCTATGATTCGAATACACATCAATTCTCGAGCCCCGCTATTATCTGCTACATTCAAACGTGTTTGGGGTTGAATCATTTTTTTTATTTGTTCTTTCAATGCAAAGGGCGAAGAAAAATAAAGAAATATTCTTTGTCAAAAAAAAACTTTGAATTTTTTATCCCCAGGATCTATTTTCTTTGGTTCTACATTCTTATCCCAAAATAATAAATTGAGTTTTGATAGGCATTTTGGACGCTGCTATTGAAATTGCTTTTCGGGCTATATTTTCTGCGACTCCGCCCATTTCATAAAGTATTCGACCTGGTTTAACAACAGCTACCCAATATTCAGGAGAGCCTTTACCCGAACCCATACGTGTTTCTGTGGGTCTTACTGTAACCGGTTTGTCGGGAAATATACGTACCCATATTTTTCCACCACGGCGTGCATTTCGTGTCATTGCCCGGCGCCCCGCTTCTATTTGTCTAGATGTGATCCAAGCGGGTTCAAGGGCTTGAAGAGCATATTTACCGAAACTAATATGATTACCTCGATAAGACATTCCCTTCATTCGTCCTCTATGTTGTTTACGGAATCTGGTTCTTTTGGGGTTATAGTTGATGGTTGTTTCTGAATTCCACCTCTACTACAGAACCGGACATGAGAGTTTCATCTCATCCAGCTCCTCGCGAATAAAAGGATTCAAAATATTTAATTTGAATTGAGATATACATATATTTAATTATTTAATGAATAATAGATCAAATCGTGGAATTCTTTGAGATTTAATCTAATCTATTAGTGAGCTCTATACTGTGTTTGTATATTTTGGATATATACCTAAACCTATTAAACATATATATATGTTTTTTTTTTTCAGTTTTCGGATTGACCCAAATCCAAAATTTAGCAATTCAAAAAAGAACGTTTTCGCGGGCGAATATTTACTCTAATATCTATTTCGTAAGGTTAGTTCATTACTTCTTAGATCCGAATAGATCAATTCTTTCTCGGTTCCTTCCGCCATCCCGACCACCGAATCGTTAGGATTTTGTTTCAATAAAATCTTCTGTATTCATGGGTTCCATCGTTCCCATCGCTTCTTGTTTAATGGTTAGGTCTTAATTTTACAACGGAGCTCCTAAATGAAATTTATTCTTGAGTCAATTTTCTCAGTCTTTATTGGCTCAAGGCTCTTGAATTTTTGTTATATATCTATCATTTAATTATGTAGGAATCAGTATTGATGCTTTATTACATTGACTTTTATGAGATGACTCATAGACCTTACATATTGAAATTCTATATCATAGCTATTCTTTTTCTCTCTCTTTCTCTCACCACTCTAGCCACATCTTTTTCTATATTCCGGTTCGCACCTTAGAATGAGATCTTTTGCTTTTTTACTTTATGCAAAATGCAAAACAGGTTTCAGTTGCTACAATGATATAAATAATCTATCATATCTTGACTGGTTTGTTGGATCTAGATAATGTGAAGTGATGGATTGGTTCTTAGTTCTATAGTTATTAGTTCATATTAGTAGGTTTTTTTTTTAACCTTATTTCTAAAAAAACCAACGAGTCACACACTAAGCATAGCAATGATATCAAATCTTCAATCGAATTTTTATTTAACCCTATAGAATTAAAGAATTACGGGATTAAGAACTCTTTTTTTTATCTTCAATCAAAAAAATGAACGAGTTTCTTATTTTTTGTTGGGTTTTGGGGGTAAAAAAAAAAATAAAAGCCAAGAAATTTTTTTTATTCCTCATTTATAAATATCCAAATTTTGATACCTAATACGCCATAGATAGTTCGAACTGTATAGGCACAATAATCAATTTTAGCCCGAATGGTTTGTAATGGAACCCTCCCTTCTCTGATCCATTCGACACGTGCAATTTCTTTTCCATCAATGCGCCCTGCAATTTGTATTTGAATTCCTTTTGTATCCGCTTGTTCGGTTAATTCAATAGCCTTTTTCATTGCTTTGCGAAAAGAAACTCTATTTTTTAATTGTCCGGCTATAAATTCGGCAAGAATATTAGGGTTTCCATAAGGCTTTGCAATTCTTGTGATAGCAATATTGAGTTTTCGGTTTACACAGTTCAACTCTTTTTGTAGATTTGTCTGTAATTCTTCGATTCCTCGCGGTCGGTTTTCAATTAATAATTTAGGAAATCCCATATAGATTATGACCTGTATCAGATCAATTCTTTTTTGAATCTCTATACGTGCAATTCCTTCGATCCCAGAGGATATTCTCAGATTCTTTTGTACATAATTTTTTATATAATCTCTTATTTTTTTATCTTCTTCTAAACCTTCGGAATACTTTTTTGGTTGTGCAAACCAAAGGGAATGATGACTTTG